CTTTGGTTGGGTATTGGAGCAACATTACCTATTGATAAATCCTTAACTTTAGGTCTTTTTCAAATTGATTCAATTTGAAAATAAAATATCATGACGTGTGTATCTTGTGTATCTAGGGAATAGTCGCTTCAAAGTGAATTCTCCCTAGATAACATTTATTCAATTAAATTTTAAATTATTGATCTATTTTACGAATATATGGATTGTGTTAAAGATTCAAAATTCATTTTCATCTTCTTTAAATTTAGAAAAGATTTAGAAAAAAAAATAAGATATAAATCTATTGGATTTAAAATTTATTCTTTGGTAAATTAATTGTGAAATGCTTTTCTATGTTTAGAATGCCAAATATATGTTTTACATCTTCTATGCGAAAATGCTCAATTTTCATAAGGTCTTCTTGACTGTTCTTCAAAAGGTCCCACAATGTATGTATATTGGACCTTTTTAGGCAATTATAAATCTTAGGAGCCAATTCGAATTGGTCAATAAAAATAGATTTCAATGCTATTTCTTTTTGATTTTTCCTTAGTTTAGCCAATCTATCATGAAAAGCAAAAAGGGGTAAAGTAATCTTGTGTTGATTTTTTTCTAAATGGAAGTTTTCTTCTTCTGCATGTAGAAAAGGAATAAATAAATCAATCAAATTCCGGGAGGCTTCATGAAGTGCTTCTTTCGGAGTTAAACTTCCATTTGTCCATATTTCGAGAAAAAGTATCTCTTGCTTTTCATTCCCATTTCCATAAGAATGAACACTATGATTCGCATTTCGAACAGGCATGAATACAGCATCTATGGAATAACTTCCGTCTTGAAAGTTTTTTGGCGATTTCATACAATAGCCACGATTCCTCTCGATTTGTAATCCAATATGCAAATCAATCGGTTCCCTTAAGCTAGCGATATGTTGTGTATTATCAATGATTTCCACAGACGGCGGTAAGATGATGTCTTGAGCAGTTACACATCCAGGACCCTTCACACAAATAGACGCGTCCCGAGTTCCATATAAATTGCTTCTCAATACAATTTCTTTCAAATTCATTAAAATTTCATGTATTGATTCTTGAATACCCGTTATAGTAGAAAATTCGTGGGGTATTTTCTGAGATTTTGCGCGTGTGATGCATGTCCCTTCTATTTCTCCAAGCAAAGCTCTTCGCATCGCAATGCCTATTGTGTCGGCTTGACCTTTCATAAGTGGAGACAGAATAAAACGTCCATAATAAAGACGCTTACTGTCAGCTCTTGATTCAACACACTTCCACTGTAGTGTCCGAGTAGATATTCTTACTTTCTCTCGAACCATAATAATATTCTTTTTTTTGATCAAATCATTGAATTATTTATTTCTCTTGAAATTTCTTCAATGTTTATTCTTATTACACACGTCTTTTTTTAGGAGGCCTGCAGCCATTATGTGGCATAGGGGTTACATCCCGGACGAAACTTAATAGTATACCACTTCTACGAATAGCTCTTAATGCCGCATCTCTTCCTAGACCAGGACCCTTTATCATGACTTCTGCTCGTTGCATACCTTGATCCACTACAGTCCGAATAGCATTTCCTGCTGCAGTTTGAGCAGCAAATGGGGTCCCTCTTCTTGTACCCCTGAATCCACAAGCGCCTGCGGAGGACCAAGAGATCACCCGACCTCGTACATCTGTAACGGTCACAATAGTATTGTTGAAACTTGCTTGGACATGAATAACTCCCTTAGGAATTTTACGTGCATTTTTACGTGAACTAATACGTCCATTCTTGCGGGAACCAATTCTTGGTAAAAGTTTTGCCATCTGATTATCCTTGTCTTTGTTTATGTCTCGGGTTGGAGCAAATTATTATAATTCGTCCCCGTCGACGTATTAGTCGACATTTTTCACAAATTTTACGAACAGAAGCCCTTATTTTCATATTTTTCATTCCTTAATTTGACTAAACATACTTTTTGTGACGAAAAAAAGTTTCGTTAAATTTTAAAATCGTAAATTGGTAAATTGTATTCCTATAAAATATAAAAAATAAAAGGAATGTTGAAGTTGAAAAAAATTACCTACGAATTTTTGTTGGGGAGTCTAGAAATTAGACGTTTTCTGGTCGAATTATAAGCACTAACTTCTATTTTGACTCTATCTCCTGATGGTATACGTATAAAATCGCCTCGGGCTTTTTCTGAAGCATAATTTAAAACCAGATTTTCATTATCTAATCTAAACGAATCCATAACATATTATTGCATAGTTATTAAGAAATTTAACCTTTCTGAATCCCTTTTTTTGTTCTTTTTGTTTTCTATCTAAAAGTCTCTTGAAATATCAACTAATCTAATGTAGAGGAATGATATTAGAAATCTCTTCTTTACTATTTTTTTTCACAAATAGGGAAGTTCAGATACAATTTAAATATCGAAAAGATTACCATATATAACACAAGATTTCTCCACCGATTCTTTCTAGTCGAGCCTCTCGGTCTGTCATTATACCCCGAGAAGTAGAAAGAATTACAATCCCCATTCCACCTAAAATTCGCGGAATTTGTTGATAGTTAGAATAGATTCGTAGACCAGGGCGACTGATGCGTTTTAAATTTAGACTCGTTTGACATGGTCCTTTCCTATTTCTTCTATGTCGTAGGGTTAAAGCCAAAAAAAAAAATTTGCCTTCCTGGTGTTTCCTCACATTTTCAATAAAACCTTCTCGTAAAAGTATTTTAATAATGTTTTCGGTGATGTTAGTAGATGGTATTCGAACGGTTCCTTTTCTATCCATGTCCGCATTTCGTATCGAGGTTATTATGTCAGCAATAGTGTCCCTACCCATTAAACTAAACTTTTTGTTGCCTCGTAATTTTGATATAATCAACATACTTTGTTTTCATTTTTTTTTTTTTTTTATGATTTATAAATTAAATATTATTATTTTCTTTTTATTAATTTTATATTTTTTTTATATTTATATTTTTTTTATATTTATATATTTTTATTAAAGGTATATGCGTGAAACACAATCTACTAATTAATTTTAATTTAATTGATTTCGTTCAAATATCAAATATTAGAAATCATGTAATGCTCTTATAACGCTTTATTTTATAATACTTCAGGTGCTAATGAAACTATTTTAGTGAAATTTAACTGTCTCAATTCCCGAGCGATTGCACCAAAAATTCGAGTTCCCTTTGGATTTCCTTCTTGATCAATTACAACTGCAGCGTTGTCATCATATCGTATTATCATACCGTTGTCGCGTTTAAGTTCTTTCGAAGTACGCACAATTACAGCTCTGATCACTTCAGATCTTTCTAGAGGTGAATTGGGGACTGCTTCCTTGATCACAGCAATAATAACGTCGCCGATATGAGCATATCGGCGATTACTAGTTCCTATGATTCGAATACACATCAATTCTCGAGCTCCGCTATTATCTGCTACATTCAAATGGGTCTGAGATTGGATCATATTCTTTTTTGAATCTGTTATTTCAATGGAAAGGGCAAAAAAAGAAATATTGTTTGTCCAAAACAAAAAAAAGAAACTTGCGAATTTTTTCCTAACAAAGGCCTTTTCCTTTTAGTTCTGTATTCCTATCTCAAAATAATGAATTGAGTTCGTATAGGCATTTTGGACGCTGCTATTGAAATAGCCTTTCTGGCTATATTTTCTGCTACCCCGCCCATTTCATAAATCATTCTACCCGGTTTAACGACAGCTACCCAATATTCGGGAGATCCCTTCCCCGAACCCATACGTGTTTCCGAGGGTCTTAGGGTAACTGGTTTGTCGGGAAAGATACGTACCCATATTTTTCCACCGCGGCGTACATTTCGTGTCATTGCCCGACGCCCTGCTTCTATTTGTCTAGACGTAATCCAAGCGGGTTCAAGTGCCTGAAGAGCATATCTACCGAAACAAATACGATTGCCGCGATAAGATACGCCTTTCATTCTTCCTCTATGTTGTTTACGGAATCTGGTTCTTTTGGGGTTATACATGGTTGTTTCGCAATTCCATCTCTACTGCAGAACCGGACATGAGAGTTTCTTCTCATCCAGCTCCTCGCGAATGAAATGATTATGATTAAAAAGAAAGTATACATATGAATAATATACTGAATCTTGGGATTCTTTGATTTTGATATTGATATTTTACCCAATTTATTTAGTAGATTAGAAATTTGTATATTTTTTATTTGTCTATCTTATATAGATAATTATGTATTCTATTTATATATAGAAATTTATAGAGAATTCTAAATTTATATTTATAGATACTAAATTTATATTTATAGATAATTATTTTTAGATAATATTTAGATAATGTTCTTTAAATGTTATAACAAGTCTGTATTTATTATGATTATTAGATCAGATCGCTTAAAATTTAGAAATCAAATAATATAAAAATCTTCGCGGGCGAATATTTACTCTTTCAATATTTACTTCATTTGTAGGGTTAACCTATGACCTCTCAGAATAAATGGAGTGTCTCTTGGTTTGTTTCGCCATCCTACCCAATAAATCATTAAGATTCGTTTTGAATAAAATCTTATATATTCATAGGTTCCATCGTTCCCATCGCTTTTCGATTAATGGTTAGGTCTTAATTATACAATGGAGCCCTAATGAATTTCTTTTTGAGTCAATGTTCTTAGTCTTTATTGGCTCGAGGCTCTTGATTTTTTTGTTCTATGAATGCGATTCATTTAATTATGAATCAATCGATATTGATGCTTTATTACATTGGCTTTTATGAGATGACCTATAGACCTTACACATATTGGAATCCTATATCATTGATATTCTTTTTCTCTCTTTCTCTCATCCTTCCATTTATCTGCATAATTTTCTATTTTGCTTTACAATTCATAATCAGATTGGTTTTGAGTTTATTTATGCAAAAAAGATTTCAGTTGCTACAATGAAATGACCAATAGATTCTATCTTGACTTTGACTGCTTTTTTTGATCCAGATCCAGATAATGTGAAGCGATGAGTTGGTT